GTTAATGTAGCTTAACTAAACTCAAAGCAAGGCACTGAAAATGCCTAGATGAGTCACGAGACTCCATAAACACAAAGGTTTGGTCCTAGCCCTTCCGTTAGTTTTTAATAAAATTATACATGCAAGCTTCCACGCCCCAGTGAGAATGCCCTTCAGATCCCTACAGCCGATCAAAAGGAGCGGGTATCAAGCACACTCAACGAGTAGCTCACAACGCCTTGCTCAACCACACCCCCACGGGACACAGCAGTAATAAAAATTAAGCCATGAACGAAAGTTCGACTAAGTTATATTAATCATAAGGGTTGGTAAATTTCGTGCCAGCCACCGCGGTCATACGATTAACCCAAACTAACGGGCTCACGGCGTAAAGCGTGTAAAAGATCTACCTACACTAAAGTTAAAATTTAACCAAGCCGTAAAAAGCTGCCGTTAATACAAAATATACTACGAAAGTGACTTTAATAATTCTGATTACACGATAGCTAAGACCCAAACTGGGATTAGATACCCCACTATGCTTAGCCCTAAACATAAATAATTCACTTAACAAAATTATCCGCCAGAGAACTACTAGCAATAGCTTAAAACTCAAAGGACTTGGCGGTGCTTCACATCCCCCTAGAGGAGCCTGTTCTATAATCGATAAACCCCGATAAACCTCACCACCTCTTGCTAATCCAGTCTATATACCGCCATCCTCAGCAAACCCTTAAAAGGAAAGAAAGTAAGCATAATCATCGCACGTAAAAAAGTTAGGTCAAGGTGTAACCCATGAGGTGGGAAGAAATGGGCTACATTTTCTAAACAAGAACACACCGTACGAAAGTTATCATGAAACTAATAACTAAAGGTGGATTTAGTAGTAAACTAAGAATAGAGAGCTTAATTGAACTGGGCCATGAAGCACGCACACACCGCCCGTCACCCTCCTCAAATAATAACCTCAAAGCACATACATAAATCAATATAAAACCATAAGAGGAGATAAGTCGTAACAAGGTAAGCATACTGGAAAGTGTGCTTGGATAAATCAAAGTGTAGCTTAAATAAAGCATCTGGCTTACACCCAGAAGATTTCACATCCAATGACCACTTTGAACTAAAGCTAGCCCAAACAACAAACAACTCAACTACCAAACCAAAATTAAACAAAACATTTAGTCACTCACTAAAGTATAGGAGATAGAAATTTTTTCAACTGGAGCCATAGAGACAGTACCGCAAGGGAAAGATGAAAGAAAATTTAAAGTAAAAAACAGCAAAGATTACTCCTTTTACCTTTTGCATAATGAGTTAGCTAGAACAACTTAACAAAGAGAACTTAAGCTAAGCCCCCCGAAACCAGACGAGCTACCTACGAACAATCCTTGGGATGAACTCATCTATGTTGCAAAATAGTGAGAAGATTTATAGGTAGAGGTGAAAAGCCAAACGAGCCTGGTGATAGCTGGTTGCCCAGAACAGAATTTTAGTTCAACTTTAAATTTACCTAAAACCCAAAAAATTCAATTGTAAATTTAAAATATAATCTAAAAAGGTACAGCTTTTTAGACAAAGGATACAACCTTACTTAGAGAGTAAACATAGCCATAAACCATAGTAGGCCTAAAAGCAGCCACCAATTAAGAAAGCGTTAAAGCTCAACAACCAAATAATTATAATACCAAAAACCTCTAGACAACTCCTAATATGATACTGGGCTAATCTATTAAATCATAGAAGAAATAATGCTAATATGAGTAACAAGAATTATTTTCTCCTTGCATAAACTTATAACCGAAACGGATGCCCGCTGATAATTAACAACAAGATAAAAACAATCAACCAATAAACAACCTATTAATCCAATTGTTAAACCAACACAGGAATGCAACCAAGGAAAGATTAAAAGAAGTAAAAGGAACTCGGCAAACACAAACCCCGCCTGTTTACCAAAAACATCACCTCCAGCATTACCAGTATTGGAGGCACTGCCTGCCCAGTGACATAAGTTAAACGGCCGCGGTATTCTGACCGTGCAAAGGTAGCATAATCATTTGTTCTATAAATGAGGACCTGTATGAATGGCCACACGAGGGTTTTACTGTCTCTTACTTCTAATCAGTGAAATTGACCTTCCCGTGAAGAGGCGGGAATAACATAATAAGACGAGAAGACCCTATGGAGCTTCAATTAACTTACCCAATCAGAATTTATTCAAACCAACCAAAACGGGACAAAACAACTCTGCATATGGGTCAGTAATTTAGGTTGGGGTGACCTCGGAGAACAAGAAAACCTCCGAGTGATACAAATCTAGACATACTAGTCGAAATAAATTATCATCAATTGATCCAAAAACCTTTGATCAACGGAACAAGTTACCCTAGGGATAACAGCGCAATCCTGTTAGAGAGTCCATATCGACAACAGGGTTTACGACCTCGATGTTGGATCAGGACATCCTAATGGTGCAGCAGCTATTAAGGGTTCGTTTGTTCAACGATTAAAGTCCTACGTGATCTGAGTTCAGACCGGAGTAATCCAGGTCGGTTTCTATCTATTAGCTTAGCCTCTCCCAGTACGAAAGGACAAGAGAAGCGAGGCCTACTTAAACATAAGCGCCTTAAGACCTATAAATGATATAATCTCAATTTAGCCAGTCTAACTACATCATCAAGCCCAAGAACAGGGCTTGTTAGGGTGGCAGAGCCCGGTAATTGCATAAAACTTAAACCTTTATACCCCAGAGGTTCAACTCCTCTCCCTAACATTATGATCATAATCAATATCCTCTCACTAATTATCCCAATCCTACTAGCCGTAGCCTTCCTGACACTAGTAGAACGAAAAGTACTAGGCTACATGCAACTCCGAAAAGGTCCCAATATCGTAGGGCCCTATGGTCTCCTACAACCAATTGCGGACGCTGTAAAATTATTCACCAAAGAACCCTTACGACCACTCACTTCCTCCACATCAATATTTATCATAGCCCCTATCCTAGCCTTGACCCTAGCTCTAACTATATGAATCCCACTACCTATACCATATCCTCTCATCAACATGAACTTAGGAGTCCTATTCATACTAGCAATGTCAAGTCTGGCTGTTTACTCAATTCTATGATCTGGATGAGCATCAAACTCAAAGTATGCACTGATTGGAGCCCTGCGAGCCGTAGCCCAGACCATTTCATATGAAGTTACCCTAGCCATTATTCTCCTATCAGTACTTCTAATAAACGGATCCTTCACTCTATCCACACTAATCACTACCCAAGAACATCTATGACTAATCTTCCCAACATGGCCCCTAGCCATGATATGATTTATTTCCACCCTAGCAGAAACCAATCGTGCCCCATTCGACCTAACAGAAGGGGAATCAGAACTAGTTTCAGGATTCAACGTAGAATATTCAGCAGGCCCATTCGCTCTATTTTTCCTGGCAGAATATGCTAATATCATCATAATAAATATCCTCACAACTACCCTATTCCTCGGGGCTTTCCACAGTCCATATATACCCGAGTTATATACTATCAATTTCACCCTAAAAACACTAACACTGACAATCCTATTCCTATGAATCCGGGCATCATACCCTCGATTCCGCTACGACCAATTAATGCACCTTCTATGAAAAAATTTCCTACCCCTCACACTAGCCCTATGCATATGACACATAACCCTACCCGTAATTACAGCTAGCATCCCCCCTCAAACGTAAGAAATATGTCTGACTAAAAGAGTTACTTTGATAGAGTAAATAATAGAGGTTCAAGCCCTCTTATTTCTAGGACAATGGGAATCGAACCCAACCCTAAGAAGTCAAAAATCTTCGTGCTACCCAAAATACACCACATCCTACAGTAAGGTCAGCTAAATAAGCTATCGGGCCCATACCCCGAAAATGTTGGTTAATCCCCTTCCCATACTAATAAAACCCCCTATCTTCATCATAATTATAACAACCGTCGTATCAGGAACCATAATTGTCCTAACAAGTTCTCATTGACTAATAATCTGAATCGGATTCGAAATAAATATACTGGCAATCATTCCAATCCTGATAAAAAACTTTAACCCCCGAGCTACAGAAGCATCCACAAAATACTTTCTAATCCAAGCCACCGCATCCATACTCCTAATACTGGGCATCATTATCAACCTAACAACTTCAGGACAATGAACAATTCTAAAACCCCCAAACCCAATAGCATCAAATCTCCTAACTATCGCTCTAGCAATAAAACTTGGAATATCTCCATTTCACTTCTGAGTGCCTGAAGTAACACAAGGAACCCCACTATCATCAGGCATGATTCTACTTACATGACAAAAAATCGCACCCCTATCCATCCTTTACCAAATTGAACCATCAATTAACCCCAACCTACTAACCACCATAGCAATTGCATCAGTACTAGTAGGAGGATGAGGAGGATTAAACCAAACCCAACTCCGAAAAATTCTAGCCTATTCATCAATTGCTCATATAGGATGAATTACCATTATCATAGTATATAATCCTACCCTAACACTCCTAAACCTAACAATTTACATCACCATAACACTCGGAACATTTATACTATTTATACACAGCTCATCTACAACAACACTATCACTATCCCACACATGAAACAAACTACCCCTCATGACATCCCTAATCCTAGTACTTATATTATCACTCGGAGGTCTCCCCCCACTATCAGGCTTCGTACCCAAATGACTAATTATTCAAGAACTAACAAAAAATGATATAATTATCCTACCAACATTCATAGCTATTACAGCACTACTAAACCTGTACTTCTACATACGACTGTCCTACACCACAGCACTAACACTATTCCCCTCAACGAACAATATAAAAATAAAATGACAATTCGAAAACACAAAAAAGATAGCCTTATTACCCCCACTAATCATTATCTCAACAATATTACTCCCCATGACACCAATAATATCTATTCTAGACTAGGGATTTAGGCTAAACCAGACCAAGGGCCTTCAAAGCCCTAAGTAAGTTTCACTAACTTAATCCCTGCAAACCAACCTAAGGACTGCGAGAATATACCTCACATCAGCTGAATGCAAATCAACTACTTTAATTAAGCTAAGCCCTTACTAGATAGGCGGGCCTCTATCCCGCGAAAATTTAGTTAACAGCTAAATACCCTAGTCAACTGGCTTCAATCTACTTCTCCCGCCGTAAAGAAAAAGGGGGCGGGAGAAGTCCCGGCAGGGTTGAAGCTGCTTCTTTGAATTTGCAATTCAACGTGACGTTTCACCACAGGACTTGGCAAAAGAAGGACTTAAACCTTCATTATTAGATTTACAGTCTAATGCTATTATCAGCCACATTACCCATGTTCGTAAATCGATGATTATTCTCTACAAACCATAAAGATATTGGCACCCTCTATTTACTATTTGGTGCATGAGCTGGAATGGCTGGCACCGCTCTCAGCCTATTAATCCGCGCGGAATTAGGCCAACCAGGCACTCTACTAGGGGACGACCAAATCTACAATGTAATTGTCACCGCCCATGCATTCGTAATAATCTTTTTCATAGTAATGCCTATTATGATTGGAGGCTTTGGAAATTGATTAGTACCCCTAATAATTGGAGCTCCCGACATGGCATTTCCCCGAATAAACAACATAAGTTTCTGACTTCTACCCCCCTCCTTTCTACTACTACTAGCCTCTTCTCTAGTTGAAGCCGGCGCGGGTACCGGATGAACGGTTTATCCTCCCCTAGCAGGAAATCTAGCCCATGCGGGAGCTTCCGTAGACTTGACTATTTTCTCCCTTCACCTGGCAGGAGTATCATCTATTCTGGGAGCCATCAACTTTATTACTACCATTATCAACATGAAACCCCCCGCTATGTCCCAGTACCAAACTCCTTTATTCGTGTGATCCGTACTAATCACAGCAGTACTACTTCTGCTATCCCTACCAGTACTAGCAGCCGGTATCACTATACTACTTACGGACCGAAATCTAAATACAACCTTTTTCGATCCAGCCGGAGGGGGTGACCCTATCCTATATCAACATCTATTCTGATTCTTCGGACACCCAGAAGTATATATTCTCATCCTACCAGGGTTCGGAATAATCTCTCATATCGTCACATATTATTCAGGAAAAAAGGAACCCTTTGGCTATATAGGAATGGTCTGAGCAATAATATCCATTGGCTTCTTAGGCTTTATCGTATGAGCACATCATATATTCACCGTAGGAATAGATGTTGACACGCGAGCATATTTCACCTCAGCCACTATAATCATCGCCATCCCTACAGGAGTAAAAGTATTTAGCTGACTAGCTACCCTGCACGGCGGCAATATCAAATGATCTCCTGCCATACTATGAGCTTTAGGATTCATCTTCCTATTCACAGTAGGAGGTCTCACAGGCATTGTGCTAGCAAACTCATCATTAGATATTGTCCTCCACGACACATACTACGTAGTGGCCCACTTCCATTACGTATTATCAATAGGAGCGGTGTTTGCTATCATGGGCGGATTTGTCCATTGATTCCCCTTATTCTCAGGATTCATGCTCGACAGCACCTGAGCGAAAATCCACTTCACAATCATATTTGTTGGAGTCAACATGACATTCTTCCCACAACATTTTCTAGGGCTGTCCGGAATACCACGACGATATTCTGACTACCCAGACGCCTATACAACATGAAATACAATCTCTTCTATAGGTTCGTTCATCTCGCTTACGGCAGTAATACTAATGGTCTTCATAATCTGAGAGGCTTTTGCATCTAAACGAGAGGTAGAGACGGTCGAATTAACATCAACTAATATGGAATGACTTCATGGATGCCCTCCTCCCTACCACACATTCGAAGAACCTACTTACATTATATTAAAATAAGAAAGGAAGGAGTCGAACCCTCTAAAACTGGTTTCAAGCCAATGTCATAACCATTATGTCTTTCTCAATATAGAGGTATTAGTAAAAATTATACGACTTTGTCGAAGTCGAGTTATAGGTGAAAACCCTTTATACCTCTATGGCGTACCCATTTCAAATAGGCCTTCAAGACGCAACCTCCCCTATTATAGAAGAACTAACACACTTCCACGACCACACACTAATAATCGTATTCCTAATTAGTTCACTAGTACTTTATATTATCTCAACCATACTTACTACGAAACTAACGCACACAAACACAATAGACGCCCAAGAAGTAGAGACAGTATGAACAATTTTACCAGCCATTATTTTAATTATAATTGCCCTACCCTCGCTTCGAATCCTTTATATTATAGACGAAATTAATAATCCTTCTCTAACTGTAAAAACTATAGGACACCAATGATATTGAACCTATGAGTATACTGATTATGAAGACCTAAGCTTTGACTCCTACATAATTCCTACACAAGAATTAAAACCTGGTGAACTACGACTATTAGAAGTGGATAATCGAGTCGTACTACCCATAGAAATAACAGTCCGTATACTAATTTCATCAGAAGATGTACTTCACTCATGAGCTGTACCATCCCTAGGACTGAAAACCGATGCTATCCCAGGACGATTAAACCAAACCACCTTAATGGCTATACGACCAGGACTATACTACGGTCAATGCTCAGAAATCTGTGGTTCCAACCATAGCTTTATACCCATCGTTATTGAATCTGTCCCATTATCTTGCTTCGAGAAATGGTCCGCCTCAATGCTTTAATCACTAAGAAGCTATACAGCATTAACCTTTTAAGTTAAAAATTGTGAGTACCCTAACCTCTCCTTAGTGAAATGCCACAACTAGACACATCAACATGGTTTACTACAATTATATCCATAATCCTAACACTATTTATCGTATTTCAATTAAAAATTTCCAAACACCACTTCCCAATAAGCCCAGAATTGAAACCGTTATCAACATCAAAAACCAATATCCCCTGAGAAAAAAAATGAACGAAAATCTATTCACCTCTTTCGCTTCCCCTACAATAATAGGCCTTCCTATCGTAACCCTAATCATCCTATTTCCAAGCATATTATTCCCTTCACCAGGCCGACTGATCAATAACCGCCTCACCTCAATTCAACAGTGACTAATCCAATTAACATCAAAGCAAATAATATTAATTCACAATCACAAAGGACAAACATGGACATTAATACTCATATCGCTCATCATATTCATTGGATCTACCAATCTACTAGGTCTACTACCACACTCATTTACTCCCACTACCCAACTATCTATAAATCTAGGAATAGCCATCCCCCTGTGAGCAGGAACAGTCGCCATAGGACTACGACACAAAACTAAAGCATCCTTAGCCCACTTTCTACCCCAAGGAACACCCTTCCCCCTCATCCCAATATTAGTAATCATTGAATCTATTAGCTTGCTCATTCAACCTATAGCCTTAGCCGTACGACTAACAGCCAATATCACTGCAGGCCACCTATTAATTCACCTAATTGGTGGAGCCACCCTAGCCCTCATTAACATCAGCGCAATTACGGCCCTTATCACTTTCATTATCCTCACTCTACTTACAGTACTTGAGTTCGCTGTAGCCTTAATCCAAGCCTACGTCTTCACTTTACTAGTAAGCCTATACTTACATGATAACACCTAATGACACACCAAACCCATGCATACCATATAGTCAACCCTAGCCCTTGACCATTAACAGGAGCCCTATCAGCCCTCCTTATAACCTCAGGCCTAATCATATGATTCCACTTTAATTCAACCCACCTCCTACTACTGGGCCTTATAACCAACACACTAACTATATATCAATGATGACGAGATGTCGTCCGGGAAAGCACATTCCAAGGCCATCACACCCCAACCGTCCAAAAGGGCCTACGATATGGCATAATCCTTTTCATCGTATCCGAAGTATTCTTTTTCGCAGGATTTTTCTGAGCTTTCTATCATTCCAGCCTAGCACCTACCCCCGAACTAGGAGGATGCTGGCCCCCCACAGGAATTACACCTCTAAACCCACTAGAAGTCCCTCTACTAAACACCTCAGTACTATTGGCATCAGGCGTATCAATCACCTGAGCCCACCACAGCTTAATAGAAGGAAATCGTAAACACATACTTCAAGCCCTATCAATCACTATCCTCCTAGGCCTATACTTCACACTTCTACAAGCCTCAGAGTACTACGAAACCTCTTTTACAATCTCCGACGGAATTTACGGCTCCACTTTCTTTATGGCTACAGGATTCCACGGACTACACGTGATTATCGGCTCGACCTTCCTAACCGTATGCTTCCTACGACAATTAAAATTCCATTTCACATCCAACCATCACTTCGGATTTGAAGCTGCTGCCTGGTATTGACATTTCGTAGACGTCGTATGACTATTCCTATATGTATCTATCTATTGATGAGGATCATGTTTCCTTAGTATTAACTAGTACAGTTGACTTCCAATCAACCAGTTCTGGCCACAATCCAGAAGGAAATAATAAACATAATTCTAGCCCTACTTACCAACACAATCCTAGCCTCCTTACTTGTACTAATCGCATTCTGACTCCCCCAACTAAACATCTACTCGGAAAAGACTAGCCCTTACGAATGCGGATTTGACCCCATAGGATCAGCGCGTTTGCCCTTCTCCATAAAATTTTTTCTAGTAGCTATTACATTTCTACTATTTGACCTAGAAATCGCACTACTACTACCCCTCCCATGAGCATCTCACGCAAACAACCTAACAAATACCCTCACTATAGCACTCATATTAATCTCTCTACTAGCCGCAAGTCTAGCTTACGAATGAACCGAAAAAGGACTAGAATGAACAGAATATGGTAATTAGTTTAAAATAAAACAAATGATTTCGACTCATTAGACTACGACTTACCCCGTAATTATCAAATGTCCATAATATACTTCAACATCTTCATAGCCTTCACCGTATCTCTCGTAGGGCTACTCATGTATCGATCCCACCTCATATCCTCCCTACTTTGCCTAGAAGGCATAATACTATCATTATTCGTAATAATATCAGTGACAATCCTAAACAACCATTTTACACTAGCTAGCATAGCCCCCATTATCCTACTTGTATTCGCAGCTTGCGAGGCGGCCCTTGGATTATCCCTCCTAGTAATAGTATCTAACACATATGGAACTGACTACGTACAAAACCTAAACCTCTTACAATGCTAAAAATCATTATCCCCACCATCATACTAATACCCATAACATGAATATCAAAACCCCATATAATCTGAATTAATACAACAACCTATAGCCTACTAATTAGTCTCACCAGCCTACCACTCCTAAGCCAACCTAACGACAACAGCCTAAACTCATCATTACTATTCTTCACGGACTCCCTATCAGCCCCCCTCCTAACACTTACTACATGACTCTTACCCCTGATACTCATAGCTAGCCAATTCCACCTATCAAAAGAGCCACTAGCCCGAAAAAAACTTTATATTACAATATTAATCCTTCTACAATTATTTCTAATTATAACATTCACCGCTACAGAACTAATCATATTCTACATCTTATTCGAAGCAACTCTAGTGCCCACACTAATTATTATTACCCGATGAGGTAACCAAACAGAACGCCTAAACGCAGGACTATACTTCCTATTCTATACCCTGGTAGGATCACTACCCCTACTAGTAGCATTACTATATATACAAAACAATATAGGCACACTAAATTTCTTAATAGCCCAATACTTAACCCAAGCCCTACCAAACTCCTGATCCAATATTCTCTTATGACTAGCGTGCATGATAGCATTTATAGTAAAAATACCCCTCTATGGGCTCCACCTATGACTTCCCAAAGCACATGTAGAAGCCCCCATTGCTGGATCCATAGTACTTGCCGCCGTGCTTCTAAAACTAGGAGGCTACGGCATAATACGAATTACCATCTTGCTCAATCCTCTAACAAGCTTCATGGCATACCCCTTTATAATATTATCAATATGAGGTATAATCATGACAAGCTCCATCTGCTTACGTCAAACTGACCTGAAATCATTAATCGCATACTCCTCCGTAAGCCACATGGCCCTAGTAATTGTAGCCATCCTCGTCCAGACACCATTAAGCTATATAGGCGCAACCGCCCTAATAATCGCCCACGGCCTTACATCATCTATACTATTCTGCTTAGCCAACTCCAATTATGAACGCACCCACAGTCGAATTATAATCCTCGCACGTGGCCTACAAACCCTACTACCACTAATAGCGGCATGATGACTATTAGCAAGCCTAACCAACCTAGCACTACCCCCTACCATTAATCTAATCGGAGAATTACTCGTGGTAATAGCCTCATTCTCATGATCTAATGCTACTATTATTCTTATAGGAGTAAACATCACCATTACTGCCCTATACTCCCTATATATACTTATTACAACACAACGCGGAAAACATACTCATCACGTCAAAAACATTAAACCCTCGTTTACACGAGAGAACACCCTAATAATACTACACCTTATACCACTACTACTACTATCACTAAATCCTAAATTAATTCTAGGGCCCCTTTACTGTAAATATAGTTTAAGAAAAACGTTAGATTGTGAATCTAATAATATGAGCTCAAACCTCCTTATTTACCGAAAAAGAATGCAAGAACTGCTAACTCATGCTACCGTGCATGAAAACACGGCTTTTTCAACTTTTAAAGGATAGAAGTAATCCATTGGCCTTAGGAGCCAGAGAATTGGTGCAACTCCAAATAAAAGTAATCAATTTATTCGCCTCATTCATTATTATAACACTATCCATACTCACCATACCAATTATCCTAACCAGCACTCCAATCTACGAAAGCAAACTCTACCCACAGTACGTGAAAACTACCATCTTCTACGCCTTTATAACCAGTATAATCCCCACAACAATATTCATTTCCTCAGGACAGGAAATAGTCATCTCAAACTGACACTGAATGACGATTCAAACTATAAAATTATCACTAAGCTTCAAACTAGATTATTTCTCGATAATTTTCATGCCCGTAGCCCTATTCGTCACATGATCCATCATAGAATTCTCAATGTGATACATAACTTCAGACCCTCACATCAACCGGTTCTTCAAGTATCTACTAATATTCCTTATTACAATAATAATTTTAGTTACCGCGAATAATCTATTTCAACTATTCATCGGCTGGGAAGGAGTAGGCATTATGTCTTTCCTACTCATCGGATGATGATACGGACGGTCAGATGCAAACACAGCCGCTCTTCAAGCAATCCTCTACAATCGCATCGGAGACGTAGGCTTTATCATAGCCATAGCATGATTCTTAATTAATCTAAATACGTGAGACCTCCAACAAATCTTTATAATTCACCATGATAACCTAAATATACCACTCGCAGGTCTCCTGTTAGCGGCAACTGGCAAATCAGCCCAATTTGGTCTACATCCATGACTACCCTCGGCCATAGAAGGACCCACACCAGTATCAGCCCTATTACACTCGAGCACTATAGTTGTAGCTGGAGTTTTCCTCCTGATCCGATTCCACCCTCTGATAGAAAATAATATGATAATACAAACAATCACCCTATGCCTAGGAGCCATTACCACCCTATTCACAGCGGTATGCGCTCTCACCCAAAATGACATCAAAAAAATCATCGCATTCTCAACTTCAAGCCAACTAGGATTGATAATCGTCACAATCGGAATTGGTCAGCCATATCTAGCATTCCTACACATCTGCACTCACGCATTCTTTAAAGCAATACTATTTATATGCTCCGGATCCATCATCCACAACCTAAACGACGAACAAGATATTCGAAAGATAGGAGGCCTATTCAAACCAATACCATTCACTACTACCTCACTAATTATTGGCAGTCTAGCACTCACAGGCATGCCATTTCTTACAGGATTTTACTCAAAAGACTTAATCATCGAAACCGCCAACACATCGAACACCAACGCCTGAGCCCTGCTACTAACCCTAATAGCCACATCCATAACAGCTGCCTACAGCACCCGAATAATATTCTCCACACTTCTGGGACAACCCCGATTCAATGCTACAATTTCAGTAAATGAGAGCAATCCATTACTAATCAACCCTATTAAACGTCTACTACTCGGAAGCATCTTCGCAGGATACCTAATAACTCTCAACATTCCACCCACAACGATCCCACAACTAACTATACCACACCACCTAAAACTTACAGCTCTCACCGTAACACTACTAGGTTTCGTACTGGCCCTAGAACTCAGTACAACCTCACTAAACCTTAAATTCAAACACGCATCAGACCTGTCCAAATTCTCAAACCTCCTAGGATATTTCCCCACCATTATTCACCGTTCGGTACCAACAATAAACCTAGCAGCAAGCCAAAAATTAGCCTCCACATTAATAGACATAATCTGACTAGAATACTTACTGCCAAAGTCTATTTCCCATCTAAACATGAAATCATCAATCACTATCTCTAACCAAAAAGGCCTGATTAAACTGTATTTCCTGTCCTTCATAATTACCCTGACCCTAGCCCTAATCCTAACAACAGCTAATTTCCACGAGTAATCTCCATAATAACTAGCACTCCAACAAGAAGAGACCAACCAGTCACAATAACTAACCAAGTACCATAACTGTATAAAGCCGCAATACCCATGGCCTCCTCACTAAAAAATCCCGAGTCTCCCGTATCATAAACTACTCAATCACCCATACCATTAAACCCAAACACAACATCAGCCTCATCATCTTTTAAAATATAACAAGCCAATAGTAACTCAGATAGAAGGCCCGCAATAAACGCACCCAGCACAGCCTTATTAGACACCCAGACCTCAGGATATTGCTCAGTGGCTATGGCAGTTGTATAACCAAAAACAACGAGCATACCACCCAAATAAATTAAAAATACTATTAAACCCAAAAAGGACCCACCAAAACTCAACACAATACCACAACCAACCGCTCCACTAACAATCAAAACTAACCCTCCATAGATAGGAGAAGGCTTAGAAGAGAACCCCACAAAACCTACTACAAAGACAATACTTAAAATAAACACAAAATATGTCATCATTATTCTCACATGGAATTTAACCAAGACCAATGACATGAAAAATCATCGTTGTAATTCAACTATGAGAACACTAATGACCAACATTCGAAAAGTACATCCACTGGCCAAAATTATCAACAGTTCACTTATCGACCTGCCCACACCATCTAACATCTCAGCATGATGAAACTTTGGATCCCTCCTCGCAGCATGCTTAGCCTTACAAATCCTAACAGGCCTTTTCCTAGCTATACACTATACCTCAGACACCACCACAGCCTTTTCATCAGTCACCCACATTTGCCGAGACGTCAACTACGGCTGAATCATCCGATACATGCACGCAAATGGAGCCTCCATATTCTTTATCTGCCTCTACATGCACGTAGGACGAGGACTGTACTACGGATCCTATACACTAACAGAAACATGAAACATTGGCATCATCCTCCTATTTACAATCATAGCTACAGCATTTATAGGCTATGTACTTCCATGAGGACAAATATCATTTTGAGGAGCAACCGTCATTACTAACCTCCTATCAGCAGTCCCTTACATCGGAACCAACCTAGTAGAATGAATTTGAGGGGGATTTTCAGTCGACAAAGCAACCCTAACACGATTCTTTGCCTTCCACTTTATTCTCCCCTTCATAGCATCAGCACTAGTAATAGTACACCTATTATTCCTACACGAAACTGGGTCCAACAACCCATCAGGAATCTCCTCTGACTCAGACAAAATTCCATTCCACCCATATTACACAATTAAAGATATCCTAGGAACCCTCCTACTAATCTTAACCTTAATACTACTAGTAATATTTTCACCGGACCTGCTGGGAGACCCAGACAACTATATTCCAGCCAACCCCCTCAGCACTCCACCACATATTAAACCCGAGTGATATTTCCTATTCGCCTATGCTATTTTACGATCCATCCCCAACAAATTAGGGGGAGTCCTAGCCCTACTCCTATCAATCTTAATTCTAGCTATCATTCCACTACTTCACACATCAAAACAACGAGGAATAATATTCCGACCCATCAGCCAATGCCTCTTCTGACTCCTAGTAGCAGACCTACTCACATTGACATGAATCGGAGGACAACCAGTCGAACACCCCTTCATCACCATCGGCCAACTAGCCTCAATCCTATACTTCACTATCCTCCTAGTTTTTATACCCATCGCCGGCATTATCGAAAATAACATCCTAAAATGAAGAGTCTTTGTAGTATAATAATTACTTTGGTCTTGTAAACCAAGAATGGAGAACACCATGACCCTCCCTAAGACTCAAGGAAGAAGCAACAGCCCCACCATCAACACCCAAAGCTGACATTCTAATTAAACTATTCCCTGACATGATTAAACTCCCCACATTCATATATACCACTACCCCTACTGTGCCACCATAGTATCTTTTTTCCCCTATGTACGTCGTGCATTAGTGGTTTGCCCCATGCATATAAGCATGTACATATCATGATTGATTTTACATGATGACATAATTTCAAATACTTTGACTTAAATACTATAGTTTCCTGACACAAGTGTAACTCACTTAGTCCACGAAGCTTGATCACCAGGCCTCGAGAAACCAGCAACCCTTGTGAAAAGTGTACCTCTTCTCGCTCCGGGCCCATCTCAACGTGGGGGTAGCTAGACTGAATCTATACCTGGCATCTGGTTCTTACTTCAGGGCCATAGAACTCACGAATTCAATCCTACTAACCTCTCAAATGGGACATCTCGATGGACTTATGACAAATCAGCCCATGATCACACATAACTGTGATGTCATACATTTGGTATTTTTTAATTTTTAGGGGGGGGGAACTGGTATCACTCAGCTATGACCGTAAAGGTCTTGACGCAGTCAGATAACTTGTAGCTGGACTTAATTATTATCATTTACCAGCATCATACAACCATGAGGTGCATTTTAGTCAATGGTCGCAGGACATACACGTATACGCACACACGTATACACGTATACACGTATACACGTATACGCACACACGTATACACGTATACACGTATACACGTAGACATATTCATGTTAGTTTAAATGACAGACATTAAGTTAACTAAGACAAACCCCCCTTACCCCCCGTAACTTCAAAAAGTATACAGATATCCACTTTTGTCCTGCCAAACCCCAAAAACAGAACTAGATAAATGCAACAAAGATGAAGCCAGGATCTGCAACCAAATTTAACTTAACCAACCCAGTCAACAGGTCACAAAACACAAACATAATACTTAAATCTTAAGTCTATCTATAGATATACATTTCCCGCCTCTAACTCCCCCCTATTAACCTTCCACTTTTATCCCCACCAACCACCCCCATAAAATCAACCA